TTTCCATTGATGTTTTTATTGTCACTAACATTTTCATTTATATTCAAATTTAAAAGAAGTAATTTGCTTGGTATAATCCACGGTTTTTTTTTGTATACATTATAAAGTAGCACAAATTCTGGGAAGAACCAAAGTTCCAGATTCGATATGTGGCGATTTAGTATTTCTTCATTCATTTCCATCCAATCAAAAAAGTGTTTTTTCTGATTGAGCGGATTTTTTTCTAAATCTTGATAAAGCGTAAGATAAAAAAGATCGTTCTTATGAATTTTATCAATTTTTTGGTAATTCTTACTTCCAATCTTAGTTTTTTTATTACTGTTGGGATCCATTTTGATCCAGGTCTCAATATCAACTTTTTCTCTTAGAAAAAAGTTGAGAATTTTCCAATCAAAATATTTTCTATCTGGATTTTTTTCTATATACATAATATCACCCTTTCCTAGATAATTATTGATAGGAATATCCTCTAGTATATCAAAGAATTTTTGTTTATGTGTGGTGTAATTATAAGAAATTCTTTGGTTCTTATTTACTTGCAATGGTGATCCATAAATAATATATGAGTCCGTCTTCCTTTCATAATTAATAGATTTATATGATAAAAGGTCATATCTATAGTATTTTTTAAAATTCTCTTTTTTATTTTGGTTTGGTAATGAATATACTTCAAAATCGTTTTGTTTTTTGTAATGAAGTAATTGGTCTTTTGAATCCCGTTTTGTTAAATCTTTTTTTTGAGTTATACGGCGTTGATTTATTGTATTTCGCCATTTTTGTGGTATTAATCCAGACCATCTAATCTGAGATAAATTGTATTGATAATGACCTCTTAACCAGTTTTTCCATTGATTCGTTCCAGAACTTGGAAATTTCGTATGCCCTAATTCGGATTCGGAATGAAATATTCCTTGTGTTCCAAAAGAATCCTTTATTGCAGTCTTAAGAAAAAAAGATGTTCCATGATATTCAAGAACAGATCTTAACTTATACAAATTAATAACTCGGGTTTGTGATAATTTGTAAAATACATATGCTTGCGACAAGGAGGATAAGTCAAAAAAAAGATTTGAATTTTTCTTACTATTCCTAATATTATAAAGTGACTTTTTTATAGTCGAAATAAAGTGAATTGTATTTTGATTTGTTTTATTAATAGTTTCTTGGTTTGTTTCATTATTGTAAATGTATTTATATTTTTGTTTTTGAATAATTTTTTTTGTTGATTCAAGAACAAGTTGTGTATACATTCTGGCAATATTAATGATATATAGAAAGATATCTATGTATATTTTTTCAATGAAAATTTTTAGAAAAACCTGTAATTTTAATTTACAGATTAATCGAGTATTTCTTCTTTTTAATATTTGCCAAATATCTTTTGGCGATTCTACATTATAACTTGTTTTATTAGGACTACTATTTATTCCTGGAGTTCCTTTTTTTTTTTCTTTTGTAATACTCTTTATTTTCTTTCTGATTGTGCTTGTTCTATCAGTTAGATTTTTTATTTTTTTTTCTCTCAGTGAATAATTTGTCCAATCTGTAGATCGAATTTTATTAAACGAGTCATGAATTGTCTGATTGCTGATTATAGAACCTTTTTCTTGGTTAGTTTCACCGGATTCATATACTTCTTTCAATCTAAATAATAGAGTTGTATTTACTTTTGAGAGCTCTTTTTTTATTCTTTTTAGAAACAGAAATAAAACGTTTTTGATAAACCCCCTTTTTGTTTCTTTTGAGCCTTGTAGAAAATTTTTTGTTCTTCTTATTAAAACTCTTGGAGCTAGAAAATCCTTAAAAATGGGCTCAAAAAAGGAAGGTCTTTTTCGGGGAGAACCAAAAGGAAGGTCAGTTTCCATTCCACCAGCCGTTAAAAAACAAAAATTAGCTTTTTTTTGCTCTTTCTTTAGACCTCTATAAGAGGGCCGCAACTTAGGCTTAGATCTGTACCAAGGTTTCAAACAGAAGGGAAATAGTATTTTTATCTGAATACCTTCTGTTAACCAATTTTCGGGAAATTCTTTTTCTGATAATTGAACACCGTTATAGGTACATTTAATATGCTTTTCTCTCTTCCATTCCTGTAAATCCTCAGACCACTCAGGGGGTTGGAATAATAAGATACGCCCAATATTTTTAACTATTATCAATGAAGGTAATATAATATATTTTCTAAGCATCGATTGAATTAGTAATATAAAACTTCTTGTTGTTTGCGAAAATGGAACGAAATCCCATATTTCCGGGATTTCTATCCGCGCTTTTTCCTTTATTTTGTTCTCCTCTTGTTTCTCTCTTCTTTTTGTCTGTTCTTCTGTATAATCTGCCCCTTTACCCATCCTATTTCTAAAAAGAAGTTTCATCAGTTCGGAGATATCAAAAGAAAAAAAGGGGGATTTTTTTCTTCTGTCCAAAAAAAGTGGGGAATGCGCATTTGCTTGAAACAGTTTCCAAATAAGAGTTTTACGCCTTTGAGCACGCATAGAACCTTTGA